AATTCAAGGAAATGGCCTAATTTTGTATTTATCGTATCAATAAACTAAGGTTTTTTTCGTTCTAGACCTCAGATTCGACGGAAGCAATGATAAATAGAATAGAACATAAAAAGGGGGGTCAAAAAAACAAGTATAGAAAAATTAGACAAAGTTCTATACAAGTTGCTACCCCCCTTGGTATTTCTTTAATTGAATTTCGTTTGATTAGACGGAAGTTCCTTAAAAACTTCCGCTTTCTTTAAAAGATTATGAACAGTTCCTGTAGGTTGAGCGCCCCTTTCAAGGAAATATAGAATAGCAGGAACATTTAAATAAGTTTGGTTCTTTATTGGATCATAAAACCCCACTTTTCGAAGGTCTTTTCCTTCTCTTCGGGATCGAACATCAATTGCAACGATTCGATAGACGGCTCATTGGGATAGATGTAGATGAAGAATACCCCCCCTAGAACCGTATAGGAAGTTTTCTCCTCGTACGGCTCGAGAAAAAATGATTTGCTTCGAGGTTTTGTCTATGTATGCAATTCTAATATTCTAATAAATTAAATGAAAAAAGAGCCTATACAATCAATTAGACTATACTCTGATTTCAGTCTTTTTTTTTTTTTTTGCTTACTGAAAATAAAAAATAAACCATTCGTACTCATAACTCAAGTTGGATAACTCTCAAAGAAAATCTTTAGTCAATTTCATTTATTGAGTGGTCTTTACCCCACTCTCTTTGTCTCGTTTAAAATTTGATTTAGATTATTTAGTTTGATTCAATTTTTGAGACTATCGAGACAATTAAAATGGTGTTTCCTTGTTTTTGGATCCTTATTTTAAATCATTGGGTTTAGACATTACTTCGGTGCTTCTTTTATTAATGCTTTCAAAACGGCAGCAACATACCCCTTGTTGATTAAAGAATCGTATGGACAGTTGATTCCCCGTGATACACTTTGAATCCAAAAAATTTGATCAATTCCAACAAGTTTTTCTTTTGTTTTTGAATTGCAAACTTGCTTGAATCGGATCCTTGCAATTTCTATCTATGGAAGAAGATAAATTTACGAAGTTGTTACAATTGATTGGCATTAACCCTAGATCCTTAACCCCGAGAAATGAATTAATCCTTTCTACTCGAGCTCCATAGTGAACTATTAACAACCCAACAAAAAATGAAAGGTTCGAGTGTAACAGAACAAACAATGTCGAGACAAGAGCACCTTCATTACTAGATAAATTGAAAATGGTGGATGGAAAAATCCACAACGGATCGTGTCCTTCAAGTCGCACGTTGCTTTCTACCACATCGTTTCAAACGAAGTTTTACCATAACATTCCTCTAATTTGGAACCGGTATGGAATTGATTCAATTATGGAATCATGAATAGTCATTGGTTCAGTTGTACATAGCCATCATAATCTAGACTTTTTCTTCTCTATATAATCTATATATGATATGTATATGTAACTTCTATATATGAGATATGTGTTATGATATGTATGGGTAGGTGGAATTCTTTTTCCCAAAAAGTCTTAGCACGACAGCAGCTTTAACATACATAAATCTATTTTGACATACAAAAAGAATATTTTGTTGAGATATAGAAAGAAGTATAAATCTATATTCTATATCTATCTATAATCTATCTTATAGTAGAACGAATAACTAGTAGAACGAATAACGTTTTGAATCTTCATCTTCAAGTGACTCAATAGGATAGATTCAACTATTTCTACTTTTTGAATACCAAAAACGAAATTTTTGTGATTGAACTCGAACGATACATACCATATAAGCCATATAAGCGAAACATTTCCTTTTTTTATATGTATTTTGGTTAACGTGGAATTGAGTAATATTTCAATTTCAATAATTGAATCTTTTCATAAAGTGAATAAGAAGGGATAGGATAAATCACCCCTGCCTCAACCATTACATCGATTTCCCATTTTTCATTCGAGCCAAACACGAAATACCTAATAAAAACTGGATATGCTCTGGGACGGAAGGATTCGAACCTCCGAATAGCGGGACCAAAACCCGTTGCCTTACCACTTGGCCACGCCCCATTTCAATTTCGAATGGACACTAAAAAACAATAATCTTGTTATTGGTTATTTGTCAATTCCAGTCCAAATATCTATATATCTATAGAATAGATTGGTACTAGGATTTTGATACATATAGATATAGATATATAATTCATCTTACTTTATTGATCATTACATAGAATTCAATTAAGATATTGTATGAAAGTATGATTTCTTCTATTCTCCTTTGAGAATTGGAGGATTTTTGATTGGGTGAGTTCAAAGAAAAAGAAGGGTTTTTTGTCTACCTTACTGACCTTCTTCCTTTTTCCTTATCTCAAAAACTCAATCAAATTGCAATTATCTCCAAGAACAAAATGTCTGCTATGCTTAATACCGTTAGTTTGATCTGTATTAATTCTGCCCTTTATTCGAGTAGTTTTTTCTTCGGCAAATTGCCCGAAGCCTATGCTTTTTTGAAT